GTTCTTACTCCTATTTTTATTTTACCCTAACCCAGTCTTAAAAGACTTAATCCCATTGATTGAATTTCATTAGTACTAAGAACTCCCTCTTGTTTAGAATTCATAAATCCACAGAAAATGAATAATTGGGATAGGGAATATCGGTTCTTTCACATTTCGATTCAAAATCAGAAACATGAATCACATTCTATCCAATATTAGACCTTTAAACAGAACCTTGTTCAAAAAAGCAATCTTTATTCTGATAGAATGGATATGCTCTGGGACGGAAGGATTCGAACCTCCGAATAGCGGGACCAAAACCCGTTGCCTTACCACTTGGCCACGCCCCAATTTCTATTGGACACTAATAAAGAATAATATTGTTCTTGGTTGTTCGTCAATTTCAGTCCAAATATCTATAAAATAGATTAGATTTTTTTTAGAATTTTTATACATGTAGGTATAGAATTTACCTGAATTTATTGATCATTACATATAATTCAATTAAGATATTGTATGAAAGTATAATTTCTTCTATTCTCTGTTGAGAATTGGAGGAGTTTTGATTGGGTGGATTCAAAGAAAAAGAAGGATCTTTTTGTCAACCTTACTTTCTTCATTTTTCCTTATATCAATAACTCAATCAAAATGCAATTATCTCCAAGAACAAAATTTCTGTTATGCTTAATATCTTTAGTTTAATCTGTATCTGTCTTAATTCTACTCTTTATTCGAGTAGTCCTTTCTTGGCCAAATTGCCCGAGGCCTATGCTTTTTTGAATCCAATCGTAGATATTATGCCAGTCATACCTCTACTCTTTTTTCTCTTAGCCTTTGTTTGGCAAGCTGCTGTAAGTTTTCGATGAGATCTTTAATACTAGCGTAGAAAAGTCATGATTTATTCAAGAAAAAAAAATTCTAACAATTGATAAGATCAGATAAGTCTTATAGTATCAATCCTCGATTCAAAATTGAAATTTGTGGATAGCTGCGATAAATCCGACTCATCCCATTCGGACCCCTTTCCAGTGAAAGGCCTTATCCTATTAGGGTCCCCCACAATATCTAATTGTGGGTATGAAATAAGTTTTTGTTTGGTAATGTAATGAAGGACTCTTCTTACAAATGAAATGAATTTTCATTTCTGAAAATTATTTTCTATTTCTAGAAATCATTTCTTGGTGTCAAAACACGATATGTGGTATAAAAATAGAGGATCTATTCTCTTTTTTTTTTCAAAAAATGATCTTGGAGCTTGTGTAATGCTTACTCTCAAACTCTTCGTTTACACAGTAGTGATATTCTTTGTTTCTCTCTTCATCTTTGGATTCCTATCTAATGATCCAGGACGTAATCCTGGACGTGAAGAATAAAATAAGAAATCAGTTTTCCTTGCTTGATTTTAAAATTTTCTTAGGATTTTTTCTATTCCACGCGTTTAACTAGAAAAAAAGTTTGCAAAATTGGAAAGATAAATCAAATATCAAGTGATCAACGGAAACGGAAAGAGAGGGATTCGAACCCTCGGTACGAAAAACTCGTACAACGGATTAGCAATCCGCCGCTTTAGTCCACTCAGCCATCTCTCCCAATTGAAAAAGATAATTACTATGTTACATTACATATAATCTAAGGATTAAAAAATGCGTTCTTTCTCTGTCTTTATTATATAACGATGTACGATTTTTATCAGCAATTCTATTTAGATAAAGTAAGGACGCGAAAGATTCAAAAGATACAAACAATAGAAAGAAAACTAAAGAAGACCTCTTTGCTTTGATTTTGTTCGAAAGGGCCTTTTTATTTCCATGGCCTGGCCTGGTCAGTACCTAGCCGGGCCTTTTTTTTTGTTTCAACGAATCCTATTTTTTGTTTCAACGAATCCTAACTAAAATGATTTATCTGATTTGAAAACAAAAATGGTTGAACAAAAAAAAAAAGAAGAAGGACTTTGTGTCATTTCTTATTATTCTTTCTTCTTTTTTGATTGACTTTACTACCTTAGGGGAATCAAAAAAGAAAACTATGAATTCTTACATACAATGCATTTTTATGTTATAATTTCAATGGTTTGTTTTGGCGAGCCCTATCTATCAAAACTCCTCCAGCAAAAGAAAAGAGAGAACTTAGTTATTAAAATAAAGCCCCTTTCTTTTCGGAATCTCATTTTTTCATGATTCTTTTCTGATCCTATCTTGATTCCGTCCAATTCCCCTATTCGACAAAATCGACAAAAGGTCCATTTGTATACAATAATCGCATTGTAGCGGGTATAGTTTAGTGGTAAAAGTGTGATTCGTTCTATTAACCCCCTTAATAGTTAAGGGGTCTTTCGGTTTGATTCATATTCCGATCAAAAACTTTATTTCTTAAAAGGATTTAATCCTTTACCTCTCAATGACAGATTCGAGGAACAATATACATTATCGTGATTTGTATCCAAGGTTACTTAGAAATTGAAAAATTGGGTTATGAAATTGCGAAACATAATCTTTGAATTGGATCATCCAATTGAACG